AATAAGATGCCTGAATTAAAGGATTATTTTGATAGAATAAATTATGTATAGAAAATTACTCTTATTGTTAGCATTAGGTTATTTTTATAATATAAAGAATTAAACTTTAACTATAAATTTCAAAAATTTATGTGCATCATACACTATATTATAAAATCATATTTTAAATGAAAAGATAAGCTAAGTAAGCTATTAGGTTCATACCCTAACTATAGAAATAGAATTCTTCTTTTTAATATTATTTAATTCAACGAAACTTCTACTAACAAATACTATAATAATTGGGGTTATTATAACTATTTGTTCAAACAATTGAATTTCAATGTGAATGGGGCTTGAAATTTCCTTGCTATCGTTTATTCCATTCATGCAAACAGATAACCAAATTAGATCAGAATCAATAATTAAATACTTTATTATACAGAGAGCAGCTTCAACAATAATACTATTAAGAGTAGTCACTATACTAGTTGGGGGTAGTATATTTGATGAAATTATTATAACAGTAGCAATGCTTATTAAAATTGGCTCAGTTCCATTTCATAATTGGGTGATTATAATTATTGAATCTTTAAGTTATTATACGATTTTTACCTTATTAACCATTTTAAAAATTCCACCTCTGTCTATTTTATATCAAACCAGAAGTCAAATACTTAATATTCCTATTATATTAAGTATAGTTATTAGATCAATTTCCTGCTTAAATCAATCATCAGTACGTAAAACACTAGGATATTCATCAATCTACAATATAGCAATGATTATACTAGTTATTAATTCATACTGTATTATACTAGTATACTTGATTTTATATTCAATTACCATAATTATACTAATTAATATAACTAAAAAGTTAAAAATTAACTTCATCAATCAAATATTAATTAACGAACACAACATAAACATCAAAATTAATCTGTGATTAAACATATTATCAATAGGAGGGTTTCCACCATTAATTGGATTTATTGGAAAGCTTTTAGTTATCCAAATAATAATCCTTAATAATGAAGTATTGTTAATAGTAATTATAGTACTAACTTCAATGTTAGTAATTATATTCTACATGCGAATAGCTTTTACATCTCTTATAAGAATTTCGCTATCAAAGAAATGAATAACAAATAAAACTAACTCAAGATATTTCATTATACTAACGAATTTAACATTAACCCCACTAATAATTTCTCTTAGAAGAATTGCTTAAGAGACTTTAAGTTAAATTCAATAAACTTATAGCCTTCAAAGTTATATATATCTAAGGCTGGGTAAGTCTTAGGAATTACCATTACTAAATTTGCAATTTAATGTTTTATTTAAACTATAAGACTAGTTTATTAAGAGGAAAGAGTGAGCTCTCCCTAAGTAAATTTACAGTTTACTACTTAAATCAGACATCTTAATTTACTATATACCCAAATGAATAAATGATTGTTTTCGACTAATCATAAAGACATTGGGACTTTATATTTTTTATTTGGCATCTGATCAGGAATAGTAGGAATAATACTTAGAATAATTATCCGAGTTGAATTGGCACAACCAGGAGCGTTTATAAATAATGACCAAGCATATAATGTAATTGTTACATCACATGCATTCATCATAATTTTCTTTATAGTTATACCTATCATAATTGGCGGGTTTGGTAATTGGCTATTGCCTTTAATAATTGGGGCACCCGACATAGCATTTCCACGACTAAACAACATGAGATTTTGATTACTGCCCCCCTCATTAACACTCCTTATATTAAGTTCTATTATTGAAATAGGGGTGGGGACAGGTTGAACAGTATACCCGCCGCTGTCAAGTAATATTGCACATGCCGGGCCAAGCGTAGATATATCCATCTTTTCTCTTCATCTTGCTGGTATTTCATCAATTCTGGGGGCGGTAAATTTTATTACCACAGTAATAAATATACGACCCTCCGGTATAACAATGGATCGAACTCCCCTTTTTGTTTGATCTGTATTAATTACAGCAATTCTCTTACTGCTTTCTTTACCTGTATTAGCAGGTGCTATTACAATGCTATTAACCGATCGAAATATTAACACAACATTTTTTGACCCAGCTGGAGGGGGGGACCCAATTTTATACCAACACCTATTTTGATTTTTTGGCCACCCAGAAGTTTATATTTTAATTTTGCCAGGGTTTGGTTTAATTTCCCATATTATCAGACAAGAAAGAGGAAAGACTGAATCATTTGGGTATATTGGCATAGTATATGCAATACTATCTATTGGAATTCTCGGATTTGTCGTGTGGGCTCATCATATATTTACAGTTGGGATAGACGTAGATACTCGAGCATACTTCACCTCAGCCACTATAATTATTGCTGTCCCTACAGGAATTAAAATTTTTAGATGAATAGCCACAATACACGGAGTATCTATCAAATTGTCAGTTTCAATAATATGATCTGCTGGATTCGTTTTCCTATTCACGATTGGGGGGCTTACTGGTATTATCCTATCAAATTCATCAATTGATGTAGTACTACATGACACATATTATGTAGTAGCACATTTTCATTATGTACTATCTATGGGAGCAGTATTTGCTATTATGGCCGGGTTTATCCAATGGTACCCATTATTTACTGGAATAACTATAAACCCTAAATGGCTGAGGATTCAATTCTCAGTTATATTTATTGGAGTAAATACTACATTCTTCCCACAACATTTTTTAGGGTTAAGTGGACTGCCTCGACGATATTCAGACTACCCAGATATATATACTTCATGAAATATCCTATCTTCTATTGGAAGAATAATTTCACTAGTAAGAATTATATTCATAATTTTTATTATTTGAGAAAGTATAATCTCAAAGCGAATCGCCTTATTTAATTATGCCAATAATTCATCTATTGAATGGCTACAACTTCTGCCACCCCAAGAACATTCATATTCAGAATTACCCATAATAATTAAGTAAATTCAGTATGGCAGAATCTAGTGCCATGAATTTAAGATTCATATATAAATATTATTATTTTGCTGAAAATAGCTACCTTTAATATAATTAGATTTCAAGATGCTGCATCTCCTATTATAGAACAATTAATTATATTTCACGATCATACAATAATGGTACTCACAATAATTACTATTACAGTCCTTTATATACTAATTTCTATCACCATAAATAAATTAACAAACCGAATAATGCTGGAAGGACAAATAATTGAGCTTATTTGAACCCTAATGCCAGCAATTTTATTAATTGTAATTGCACTTCCTTCTCTTAAAATTCTTTACCTACTAGAAGAAATCAATAAACCATTAGTAACCTTGAAGGCAATTGGTCATCAATGATACTGAAGATACGAATACTCTGATTTCAAAAAAATTGAATTTGATTCATATATGAAACAAACCAATTCAATTGAAGAGGAAGAATTTCGATTATTAGAAACAGATAGCCGAATTGTTTTACCCTTCAATATTCAATCACGAATTCTAGTAACATCTTATGATGTAATCCATTCATGAACAATCCCAGCGTTAGGAATTAAAATTGATGGGTCTCCTGGACGAATCAATCAAGGAAGAATTTTTACTATGCGGCCTGGGGTATACTACGGGCAATGCTCAGAAATCTGCGGGGCAAATCATAGATTTATACCTATTGTCATAGAATCAGTTAACATATATTCTTTCACCAAATGAATCCAACAATATTCATCATTAAGTTACTTAAATGCAAGTGTTGGTCTCTTAAACCAAATTATAGTAGTAAAAGCGAATACTCTTAATGATTTTCAAAGAAACTAGTTTAAGAAAAACATTAACTTGTCAGATTAAAGATACTCCCTCAGTGTTTCTTTATACCACAAATAGCCCCAATATGATGAATATCAATTATAATATTAACAATTATAATAGTAATTATTACTATGATAATTAATTACTTTAATAGCATTAAAATTATTAAAAAAAAATCTAGTATAATGTATAAAAAAATAAATTGAACATGATAATAAATTTATTTTCAGTATTTGACCCTGCGACAGGGACTATGTCATTAAATTGACTAAGAACAATAATTATTCTAGCTACACCACTATCATACTGAAATTTACCAAACAAATTATTATGTTTAATTTTAAATTTGGCTGATAAACTTATAATAGAGATTATTATACATTTAAAAAAATCTGAACCATCAATTATCATAGTTAGTCTATTCATATATATCTTAATTAACAATATTATAGGACTAATACCATATGTATTTACGGCATCGGCCCACCTAGTATTTTCATTAACACTAGCATTAACCATTTGAATTTCATTAATATTATTCGGATGAATTAATAAAACTAATAGTATATTCACCCACCTAGTTCCTGTAGGAACTCCTACCCCCCTTATACCATTTATAGTTATGATTGAATCTATTAGTAATTTTATTCGGCCCGGGTCATTGGCAGTACGATTAAGAGCAAATATGATTGCAGGACACCTATTAATATCACTTTTAGGAAATAACTTAGTATCAAATTTCCCTCTAATATTAATCATAATGTGATTATTTATGGGGTTAATAATATTTGAACTAGCAGTAGCATTTATCCAATCTTATGTGTTTATAACACTTTCAACTCTATATTCAAGAGAAATTTAAAAAATGAAAAATCACCCATTTCACCTAGTAGATAATAGCCCATGGCCATTGACAGGATCAATAGGCTTAATATCAATTACCTCAGGAACAGTTATATGGTTTCACCATAATGAAATATGATTAATAAATTTAGGTATAATTATTACATTAATAACTATATTCCAATGATGACGAGATGTAATCCGAGAGTCCACCTTCCAGGGGCTTCACACCAAAATAGTTACCCGAGGAATAAAGTGGGGTATAATTCTGTTTATTACCTCTGAAGTGTTATTTTTTTCATCATTCTTTTGAGCATTTTTTCACAGAAGCCTTTCACCTAGAATTGAAATTGGCATACAATGGCCCCCAAATGGTATTAAACCATTCAACCCAATAAGAATCCCAATACTTAATACAATAATTTTGTTATCTTCTGGAATATCAATTACCTGAGCACATAATGCACTAGTAAATAATAATTACTCCCAAACCACACAAAGACTTTTTATTACTATTATTTTAGGATTGTATTTCACAGTACTTCAAGCAGTGGAATATAATGAAGCACCATTTACTATAGCAGATTCAGTATATGGGTCAACTTTTTTTATAGCAACGGGATTTCACGGTATTCACGTTATTATCGGAACCCTTTTTATCTTAATTTCAACTCTACGAATTTTAAAGTTACACCTATCTAGATATCATCATATAGGATTTGAGGCATCAGCTTGATATTGACATTTTGTTGATGTTGTATGATTATTCCTGTATATTTCAATCTACTGATGAGGTAGATAAATAAAAACATTCATTTAGTATAAAAAGTATATTAAGCTTCCAACTTAAAGGTTAAACTCACTAAATGAATAATAAATATAATTATTATACTATTTTTAATTATCTGAGTTACTCTAATAGCCATCATTATAATTATTTTATTGGTTAGAAAAAAATCTATTATTGATAATCAAAAAGCAACCCCATTTGAGTGTGGATTTAACCCAATATCACATAGACGGTTGCCATTTTCAATTCATTTCTTTATAATTGCTGTGATTTTTTTAATTTTTGACATTGAGATTATTATAATTATACCTATAATTTTAACTATAAAAACCTCAATAATTAAATATTGATTATTAACATCTACCACATTTACCGTTATCCTAATCGCAGGGTTAATTCATGAGTGAAAAAATGGTATAATCAGATGAACAAACTAAAAGAAATATTAGTATTATAGTAGGATTATATTTAACTATAATATTTAATTTGCAATTAAAAGGTACCAAAATATGGTTAATCTTTAACAAAGAAGCAAGATTGCAATTAGTTTCGACCTAAAGTTAGGAAGTAAATTTTCCCATGTTTTAATTGAAGCCAAAGTGGGAGGCACCTTAATGTTAATAAGAAAATTGATATAAATAAAATTATCCAATTAAGGGGGAATTGTGTTATAGAAATAGCCGCTAACTAATTTTTAAAGCGGTTTAACTCCGTTTTTCCCTTATTCATATAGTTTAACTGCAAAACCCTTTATTTTCATTAAAAAAATATCTTTAAAAGATTTATGAATGTTTTTAAATTAAAAATTTCCCCATCAACTTCACTGAAATGCTCTAAAATATATAAGCTATAAAAACCTATAAAATTATAATGACTCACAAAATCGTCATTAAAAAAAAAATTTTTAATGAATTTAGTAAGTATATTTGTATAAAATTTGATAATTTTATTAAATAAAAAGAAACCCCTGAACCCCCAAAATATTCACCCCATAATATTCTATAGTTTAAATTTAAGCTAAAATTATAGTTTAGAAGAAATATTCTATAAGAATAACTATACATAAACCACATTGAACCATTTAATAAATAATATTTTAAATAAAAAAATCTTTTATATTGACTTATTTCATACCCAATATATAAGCCAACTATAACTATTAAAACAGTTGAAATTTTTAAGTAAAAAGGAAGAAGTAAAAAATATATATCTAGGTTAACTAGTCATATATATATGCAACCAAATCTAATAGAAAATAAACATAAAAAAATAATTCTTAATTTTATGTAAGAAATATCTTCTGATAAATTGTAAAAACTTACAAAAGAAAATTTTTTTAAAACTCTGTAATAAAATAATCGGATTCTATATAAAGCTGTTAGCCCCAATCTAAAATAAAAAAGAAAAAAAAAAATTGTATTAGATCCATAAAATGCCAGTCTCTCAATCACTAGGTCTTTAGAATAAAACCCTGACAAAAAAGGAAATCCACAAAGAGCTATATTTGAAACATTAAAGCAACAACAGGTCAAAGGCACTGATATACAAATAGCCCCCATTCTACGAATATCTTGACACCCACCTATTAAATGAATAATAATGCCAGAGCAAAGAAACAAAAGTGATTTAAATATAGCGTGTGATAATAAATGAAAATATGCAAGCTCCACAAACCCCAAAAATAAGCATCTTATTATTAAACCTAGTTGTCTTAATGTAGACAAGGCAATGATTTTTTTTAAATCAAACTCGTAGTTAGCACAAAAAGATGATATAATTATAGTTATGACTCTCATATATAGAAAATATTCATTCAAAAAAATCAAATGATTAAAAAATCGAATTAAAAGGTAAACCCCCGCAGTAACAAGGGTTGACGAGTGTACTAAAGAAGATACGGGGGTGGGTGCGGCTATAGCTGCTGGAAGTCATCTAGAAAATGGGATCTGAGCTCTCCTAGTAAAAGAGGAAATAATAATTAAATAAAAAATCAACTCACTATATAAATCAGTATAAAAAATGAAATTTCAACTACCATAACTAAAAATTCAACTAATAGAAATTAGCAGACCAATGTCCCCTAAGCGATTAATTAAGCAAGTAATTATGCCAGCTAGATATCTTTTTAAAGAACTATAATAAACAACTAAGCAATAAGAAACTAAGCCTAACCCATCCCAACCCAATATGATTCTAATTAAATTAGGTCTTAAAACCATAAAAAGTATTCTTGTTACAAATAACAATAATAGAAATAAAAACCGGATAGAGCTGTAGTTGTAGTCCCCTATGTAGACTCTTCTATAAAGAACAACTATAGAAGAGATAAAAAAAACAACAAAAATAAAGAATATAGAAATTCAATCTAAATAAATGATAAAAGTTATGCTTACTGAGTTTCTTCTAAATAGAAGTCATTCTACTATAATTCTATAATTTAATAATAAAAATTTTAGCCCCAGAGCTAAAAATAAAAAAGATATAATTAACAAAAACAAGGACCAAATATAATACAAATTTAAATTAAACAAAACTTAAGACGTCCAAGTTTCTTAGAAACCACAGCTCTATATTTTTTTATAAACTACTTAAATTATCCCTAAAATAAAAATCTTATAATTATTAATGGGTAAAAAAAAAGGGGAATAAGATGTATAAATAGACATAAAAATTCAGCTAAATCAATAGAAGTAAAACTGTATAGATTATGATATAATCCATGATGACTATAACTATATAAATAGTAACTAAAACAAGCACAGAAAAAAGAAATTATAATAAAAAAAAACAATGAACTCAATCAAAAATTTATTATTCTACTTAAAATCATAAGTTCTCTTAAAAAATTTAATCTGGGTGGACATCTTATATTAAAAGAACAGAATAAAAATCAAAATATTGAAGAAGAGGGTATATAAGATATTAATCCCTTATTAATATAAAAACTTCGACTACTAGTGCGAATGTAAAATAAATTTGCCATATAAAATAGGCCTGAGGAACAAAACCCGTGACCTACCATTAGCAGGTAAGCTCCTAGTAGCCCCCAGTTACTTATTGTTATAAGACCTATGATTACTATCCCTATATGAGAGATAGAAGAATAAGCAATCAAACACTTAATATCCCCCTGAATCAGACAGATCATGCCAATTAATATGGAACCAACCATAGATAAAGAGTATCAAACAAATGAATAGTATATAAACATATACTCATATATAAATATAATCCGAATCAAACCATAGCCCCCAATTTTTAATATTAAACCTGCTAAAATCATAGACCCTGAAACAGGGGCTTGAACATGAGCCTTTGGAAGTCAAAAATGAACTAGATACATAGGTAATTTAACCATAAACACAAATACTAGAATAAAATGAAATAGAACAAAATTTGAATTATACTTTAGATAATCAAAAAATAAAGACCCATCACAGTAATAAATTTTTAGGATAAAAAATAAAAGTGGTAAAGATACTAAAACAGTATAAAAAAATAAATAAAGACCAGCCATTAAACGCTCAGGCTGGTAACCTCAGCCTATAATGAGTATAAACAAGGGGACTAAAACAAATTCAAAAGAAATATATATATAAAAAAAATTTATAGAACTAAAAATCAGCAGTAAAAAGAAGCTTAGACTTAAATTAATAAGTATATATAAAGGTATCTCCTTTAACCCCCTTATAGAAATAATTATATAAGATCTAATTAATAATCTCAAGAGAATTAAATTACTAGAAAAACAATCAATCCCCAAAAAATATGAAATCCTTGAGAAATAGAAATTACAGCCAGAAGATAGTAGTATGTAAATATACAAGCATAGGTATATAAATTGACCCAATAATCATCTATTTAATGTAAATCTAATAGGAATTATAGAAATTATTAACAAAATTAATCTTATCATTTACCACAAACTTATTGAATTTAAGTAATCGTTACCATAACAACGAATTATTCTTACTAAAATTCTTAACCCTAAGACCCCCTCACATACAAAAAAAACCATTATTAAAATCAGAATATAAAACCCCGACATATAAAATATATAGTAGTATATATACATTATTAATAAAGAAACCACAATAAATTCTAGTCTTAATAGACATAAAAAAATATGCTTACGAATTAAAAAGAAAGAGAATAAAGAAAATATATATATTAAAGAAAAAGTATAAAAAATAAGTTTTAATAATTTAAAAAAAATAGTAGTCTTGTAAACTAAATTTAGGGATATCCTTTAAAACTTCAACAAAGTGAAAATTCCACATCTCTAATACCCAAAACTAATATTTTTAATAAAATACTTGTTGAAATAAAAGCTATCCTACTAAAAATTTTAATATTTATTTCCATGTCCATCTCTATAATAAAAACCCCCATATCCATGGGAGTATTATTATTATTGTATACAATACTAACAACTATTTTAATCTCAAGGATTTTAACTTCATCATGAATATCAATAATTATTTTTCTAATATTAATCGGGGGTTTACTAATCCTATTCATATACATAAGAAGTATTGCATCTAATGAAAAATTTACCCCTAATATTATAATTCTATTAATTACCCTAATTATTATTTTACCAATTGAAGAAATAATAAATGAAATTCAAATTAATGAAAAGCAAGAAAATTTTATTAAAGAAGAGACCATCACACTAACTAAAATCTACAATAAAAAATCAATATTAATTACACTAATAATGTTTATATATTTACTACTAACAATAATTGCAGTAACAAAAATCATTAAAATTTATAAAGGACCTTTACGATCTAAAAATACTTAATTACTAATGAATAAGCCTTACCGAAAAACAGATAAACTAATTTCAATCGTTAATAATGCATTAATTGATTTACCAGCCCCTATTAATTTATCAACATGATGAAATTTTGGGTCTATTTTAGGACTATGCTTAACAATTCAACTAGTAACAGGTATTTTATTATCAATACATTACACAGCCAACATTGAGATAGCTTTTAACAGAGTAAGTCATATCACACGAGACGTAAACTATGGATGATTAATACGAAATATTCATTCAAATGGTGCATCACTATTCTTTATTTGTTTATATCTTCATGTAGGTCGCGGAATCTATTATGGATCATTCCACCTTATAAAAACATGAAATATAGGAATTATTATTTTGCTCTCCACAATAGCAACTGCCTTTCTGGGGTATGTTCTCCCATGGGGACAAATATCATTTTGGGGGGCCACAGTAATTACTAATTTAATATCAGCACTCCCATATATTGGCCCAATACTGGTAAATTGAATTTGGGGGGGTTTCAGAGTTGATAACGCAACCTTATCCCGATTTTTTAGCTTACATTTTATACTGCCCTTTATTATTGCTATGCTAACAATAATTCACCTATTCTTTTTACACATAACGGGCTCCAGAAATCCAATTGGAGTTAATTCAAATTTAGATAAAATCCCATTTCACCCATTTTTTTCAATTAAAGACTTAATAGGATTCTCAGTAACAATTTTATTATTATTAGTATTAGTAACATCATACCCATATATACTATCAGACCCAGATAATTTCACACCAGCAAACCCCATAGTAACCCCTATTCATATTCAACCTGAGTGATATTTTTTATTTGCATATGCTATTTTACGATCTATCCCAAATAAGCTGGGGGGGGTTATAGCACTATTTATATCAATTATCATTTTGGCAATTCTACCATTTTCAATGAAATCAAAGTTTAGGGGAATTCAATTCTACCCAATTAGTCAACTCAACTTTTGAATATTTATTACTACAATTATTCTATTAACATGAATCGGGGCACGACCAGTTGAATTACCCTACACAAATACAGGGATAGTTTTAACTGTCATTTACTTTTTTTACTTTATTACAGACCCAATCTTAACAAAAATTTGAGAAAAAACTATTCATTAGTTATTTAGCTTATAATATAAAGCGTATATTTTGAAAATATAAGAAAGAAAGTCTATTTAATAACTTAACAAAAAAAAATGATAAAAACAAAGGCTTTTAATAAAAATAAAAAAAATCAAATAATTTAACGAAAGGGGTAAATAACACTTTCAAGCCAAATATATAAGCTTGTCATAACGATATCGAGGTAGTGTAGATCGAACTCAAATGAAAAAAAAACACATAAAAACCAACTGAATATAAAATAGTAATCTAATTAAATTAGAACCTAAATAAATAATACAAGTAAGTATACACAAAAAGATAATTCTTGAGTATTCAGAAATAAATAATAACGCGAACCCGCCCCCACCGTATTCAATATTAAATCCAGAAACCAGCTCTCTTTCACCCTCAGAAAAATCAAAGGGAGTGCGGTTTCTCTCAGCTATACAACAAGAAAGCCAACAAAAAAATATAGGTAAAGAAATTGCAAAAAATCATATTGAAGCCTGAAGACTATAAAAACCTAAAAATCTGTAAGTATCAATTAAAATAAAAAAACACAATAGAATTAAAGAAAAACTTACTTCATAAGAAATAGCTTGAGAAATTCTACGGATACAACCTAACATTGAATACAAACTATTAGAAGACCACCCACAAATCATAAGCCCATAAACCCCTAGGCTAGAACAACATAAAAAAAATAATAAACCTAATCTAAACTCTAAACAATTAATATAATAGGGAAATAAAACCCACAAAAAAAGAGATTGCATTAATCTTAAAACAGGACAAATTATATAAATTAAATAATTAGAATTAGAAGGAAAAAACTGCTCCTTTATAAAAAGCTTTATTCCATCACTAAAAGGCTGTAATAAGCCTATAAAACCAACTTTATTGGGGCCTTTGCGAACTTGAATATAACCCAAAACCCTACGCTCCAAAAGCGTAAAAAAACCAACTGAAACCATAATAAAAATAATTAAAAAAATAAATCTAATCAAATATATTAATGAATGTAATTTTTAAATACTTATTTAAATTCTAAACTTAATGCACTAATCTGCCAAATCACTTCTAACTTTGATACTAAATGTACAATTTAGTGGTCCTTTCGTACTAACTAAACTAAGATATTCCTAGATAGAAACCAACCTGGCTCACGCCGGTTTGAACTCAAATCATGTAAGAATTTAAAAGTCGAACAGACTTAAATATGAGAATTCTGCTTCTCAATTTTATCTTAATTCAACATCGAGGTCGCAAAATTTAGTATAGATGTGAACTCCCCACTAAAATTACGCTGTTATCCCTAAGGTAACTTAGTCTTTTTTCCCTAAAGGGGATCACATAAACATAAATTTATGATTTTTAAAATTAAAGTTTAAATTTAATCACCACCCCAGCAAAAAACAATAAAAATTTAATTTAATTAAAAATATAAAAATTAATTAAATTTTAGTGAATAAAGTTCTATAGGGTCTTATCGTCCCAAGAAAAAAGTTAAGCATTTTAACCTAAAATTTAAATTATAAAAATAAATACAATAAAATATACATCTCATTTTTCCATTCATACCAGCTTCTAATTAAGAAACTAATTATTATGCTACCTTTGCACAGTCAAAATACTGCAGCCATTTAACAAAAATATATCATAGGGCAGGAAGTACCTTAAAAAAACACATAAGGAAATGTTTTTGATAAACAGTTGGAAGTAAAAAATTTGTCGAGTTCATTTTTATTAAAATTTAAAATTATACTAATTAAATCATTATTAATAATAAAATTATGTTGAGTATAAAAACCAAGTAAAAAAATAAATATAATAAAATTTTATACAAATACACAAATTTAATAAAAACTGAAATCAAAATTTAAAAGAAAATAAATGTAATACGCCTTTATATTATAATAAAACTATAGAGATTATCCCCAATAGTAGAATATCTACCCACTTTAAAGAGAAATAAAAATAGTAGATATATAATTATATTAAATCCTTAATAACCAGATAAATAAAGAACGACTAGCATATAACTACTATAGAACTATAATAAAAATTTTTAATACAATTTATTAAATAATTCAATAGAACTCTTTAATTCGGGAAAATAAAACATAATTAACTCATTTAATTTACCCTGATACAAAAGGTACCCTCTTTACTTACTTATTAAATTTTTATAATATGACCTTAACAGTATAAAATAATTACTAAATTATTTTTTAATGCTTACTACAAATAAACAAGATAATAAATAAAATTATTATAGAAATAATTAGCTAATGATAAAATCAGAAAGAATTCAAATTTTAATTTTAATGTAACTAAAAAGCTTTAAATATAAGCTACAATCTGTGTATAACAAGATACTTCTAACTTCACCTTCCGGTGAAATTACTTTGTTACGACTTATCCTAAATTAAAATTAGGAGTGACGGGCGATATGTACATAAAATAAGATAAAATTCAAAATAACTAATTAGTTAAATTTACTGTTAAATCCTCATTAATAGTCTTCTAGTAAGAAGAATGTCCTAATAATTTAAAATTAAAGTAATCCATAAAAGCTTTATTAAAACTGCACCTTGACCTAATATAAATCAATATAGTAAAAAAAAATATTTTATAAAAACATTTCTAGCTAATATAGCGGTATACAAATAAACAAAACAAAGTAAAAAATATCGTGGTTTATCAATTATTTTACAGATTCCTCTAAAAAAATATTTTACCGCCAAATTCTTTGAGCTTTAAAGACTATAGCTAATACTATTCAGATTAAAATTTTTTTACATTTTAAATATAATAGGGTATCTAATCCTAGTTTAATACATAAATTTCACAAAAAAAAATAAGAAATGTATAAAATATATAAATTCCACCCAAATAAAAAAAAAATGATTCTTTAACAATAAAAAATTGTCAAAATCTATTTAATTAACTTTAATAAATTGTTTAACCGCGAATGCTGGCACAAATTTTTATCTATTATTAATCAACTACTAATTCAAAAAGCAAATTATTTTTAAATAAGATTAATTACTGGAAAAATAAACATCAAAAATTTTTAAATCCATATAATTTATTGATTATAAATTAATAAAATAGCTAGAATAAAACTATAAATACTATATTAATATATAATTAATTATAAGGCCTAAATATTACTATCTCCCTGTAAATTAATTACCTACAAATTCATAAATTTTTTAAATTACACTATTGGGGTAGTGTAACTGCCGTAATTTAATTAACTATTGGGGTAATTAATTATTCTATTGGGGTAGAATTTACAGCATCATAATTTAAGAATAATTTTTCAAATCCTTGTTGATTCTAGTAGATAATAATCTAAGTACTATAAATACTATATTAATATATAATTAATTATAAGGCCTAAATATTATTAAATAATATATTATAATAAATATTTTATTATAAATAAATACTTAATTTAAAATATAAAGTTTACTAAGAATTCCTTCTTTCTTTCTTTTATAGTATTAAAAGAAAGAAGGAATTCTATTTATATTAAATATTTTATTATTAATAAATACTTATTATATATATATATTAAATATTTTATTATTAATAAATACTTATTATATATGATTAATTTATTTAAAAAAATAAACAAATCTTAATTATAATTAAGCCATCACATTAATTATTCACTATAATAATAAATTTAATTTAAGGAAAAAAACCATCTA